ACCCGATTTGTCAAAGGGATTGGATTGGTGACTTACCCATTCAGTGACTTTGGCACTGGACGTTCCAAAAACGGGTACTATCGGATCGGGTGAATTAGAGAATAGACAGAGGTCCGTTGGCATTTCAGCCTTTCTTCTCCTTTCAGGGCCTATCCGAAAGAGAATCCAGTACCTCTTGGTCCTGAATATCAGAATAGGACGAACGAACCGGCCTCCGCGGATATCTTTGCTTCGGAACAAAACCCTGCAATCAAATAGATTGTCCCAAGGGCGCCATATTCTAGGAGCCCAAGTTATGCTATTGAAAATTCGTTCCTCTAGCAGTTCCGGTTTGACCATTCCGTTCCCTTTTTCAAACTCCACTTCTTTTCATATAGCAATCCCTGATCAAAGAGAGAACAATATCCATTTCAAAACATTTCTAACGGATTCCTTGGTTCGGACCGACGAAGTAATGGCACTCGATTATTATCAACCTGACTGCAATCTTTTTCTGTCGGTAAGGATTGCACCAGAGCACCTTCTACTTCTAATAGGCCATGAACTATAGATAGAGAAGAATCATTCTGAGCGAGTCCATAAGAAGCGACCCACTTTTTTTCATCGGTTCCGGGGGAAGACCAAAGATCTTGCGCGACCGGTCCGCCATAAAAACTCAAAAGAGAAAGAAGTCTCGTTAATCTCTTCATGCTCGTTCCAAGTTCGAAGTACCCTTTGGCCAAAGAAAAACCCGCTTCCTGACACGATTGCCTCTTTATCTTTATATAGATAGATTCTATGGGGTTATTACTTAGAAGTCTATTTTGTACAAGAGCCCCTCCTATCTGATAGAAAAGGGTCCCATGATCCCGAGCCGGTCTTACCTTGGCTCGCAAACCCCAAGTTTGTCTATGAAGAGCCAATCTAATTGTATTAGTTTCTATAATGGATTTCTTATGTGGAATACTAATGGATAGGGCCTCGTTGCTAAGTGCTACAAGATCTAGTGCACTGGAACTCGTGGTTATGGACCCGAATCCTTTAGTATGGAACATTGTCTTTTCCAAGTAAAAACCCCTAGTATATGAAAGAATGAAAAGGTGCTTTCGTTCTTGTGGAATAAGAAGCCCTCGTACCTTAATGAAAGGAAAATAGGAATTTTTCGTTAGGTATTTGACCAAATAGGATCGTCCAGTTCCTATAGAACCTATCACTAAAATACCCGATAGGGCTAAGCGGAACGAAAAGGGTTTTCCATGAGATGGTAAATGAAAACGATTAGCCCCACACGAGGTTTGGGAATAAGTGATTGTCTGATAATGAGCAAGGAATATACGTCTTTCTGCTAAAGAGGATCTATTAAACTCATAATTCATTAGATCCTTGTTATCAATGTCAACTAGGTATCATAAGTAAATGGATCCCGGTTGTTCAATCCTTTGATAACCAAGGTCATTCTTTGCTAAAGAGAAATGATCACTATGAGTCAGACTCAATAGAATTGGATCCATTCCAAATAGCGAGAATTAGGATTCTTGATCCCTCTCAATCTCTCTTTCAATTCGAGGATCCAGAGAGGTGTTTTCATAGTCATCTCCGAATATTTGCCATCTCCGAATATTTTCGATTTCATTTTTCTATGATATGTCTTTCTATATGAAAATTGGTTATTTACGATGTACGATGATCCCTGTTAAGCATCCATGGCTGAATGGTTAAAGCGCCCAACTCATAATTGGTAAATTTGCGGGTTCAATTCCTGCTGGATGCACGCGAACGGGAACGTTCCATAAGTCTATTGGAACTGGCTCTCTATCCATGGAATCTCATCCATCATCCATACATAACGAATTGGTATGGTATATTCATACCATAACATAAGAACAATAAGAACTCGAATTCTTATCGATACTGGAACTCAGAGCATAGGAGGGAAAGTCGATTTATGGATGGAATCAAATACGCAGTATTTACAGAAAAAAGTCTTCGTTTATTGGGAAAGAATCAATATACTTTTAATGTCGAATCGGGATTCACTAAGACAGAAATAAAGCATTGGGTCGAACTCTTCTTTGGTGTTAAGGTAGTAGCTGTGAATAGCCATCGACTACCCGGAAAGGGTAGAAGAATGGGACCTATTCTGGGACATACAATGCATTACAGACGTATGATCATTACCCTTCAACCGGGTTATTCTATTCCACTTCTAGATAGAGAAAAAAACTAAAGGAGAATACTTAATAATACGGCGAAACATTTATACAAAACACCTATCCCGAGCACACGCAAGGGAACCGTAGACAGGCAAGTGAAATCCAATCCACGAAATAATTTGATCCATGGACGGCACCGTTGTGGTAAAGGTCGTAATTCCAGAGGAATCATTACCGCAAGGCATAGAGGGGGAGGTCATAAGCGCCTATACCGTAAAATCGATTTTCGACGGAATCAAAAAGACATATCTGGTAGAATCGTAACCATAGAATACGACCCTAATCGAAATGCATACATTTGTCTCATACACTATGGGGATGGTGAGAAGAGATATATTTTACATCCCAGAGGGGCTATAATTGGAGATACTATTGTTTCTGGTACAAAAGTTCCTATATCAATGGGAAATGCCCTACCTTTGAGTGCGGTTTGAACTATTGATTTACGTAATTGGAAGTAACCAATTAGGTTTACGACGAAACCTAGAAATCGATCACTGATCCAATTTGACTACCTCTACGGGATAGACCTCAACAGAAAACTGTTGAGTAACGGCAGCAAGTGATTGAGTTCAGTAGTTCCTCATAGAAAATTATTGACTCTAGAGATATGGTAATATGGAGAAGACAAAATTGTTTGAAGCACGCACAGAACCGGAAGCGCCCCTTGTTTCAAAGAGAGGAGGACGGGTTATTCACATTTAATTTGATGGTCAGAGGCGAATTGAAAGCTAAGCAGTGGTAATTAAGACCCCCCGGGGAAAATAGGGATGTCTCCTACGTTACCCATAATATGTGGAAGTATCGACGTAATTTCATAGAGTCATTCGATCTGAATGCTACATGAAGAACATAAGCCAGATGACGGAACGCGGAGACCTAGGATGTAGAAGATCATAACATGAGCGATTCGGCAGATTTGGATTCCTTTCCTATATATCCACTCATGTGGTACTTCATCATACGATTCATATAAGATCCATCTGTCTAGAGATCGTCATATACATCTAGAAAGCTGTATGCTTTGGAAGAAGCTTGTACAGTTTGGGAAGGGGTTTTTTGAGAGAAAAGAAGAATCTACTTCAACCGATATGCCCTTAGGCACGGCCATACATAACATAGAAATCACACGTGGAAGGGGTGGGCAATTAGCTAGAGCAGCAGGTGCTGTAGCGAAACTGATTGCAAAAGAGGGTAAATCGGCCACTTTAAGATTACCATCTGGGGAGGTCCGTTTGGTATCCCAAAATTGCTTAGCAACAGTCGGACAAGTGGGTAATGTTGGGGTGAACCAAAAAAGTTTGGGTAGAGCCGGATCTAAGTGTTGGCTAGGTAAACGCCCCGTAGTAAGAGGGGTAGTTATGAACCCTGTGGACCACCCCCATGGGGGCGGTGAAGGGAAAGCCCCCATTGGTAGAAAAAAACCCACAACCCCTTGGGGTTATCCTGCGCTTGGAAGAAGAACTAGGAAAAGGAAAAAATATAGTGATAGTTTTATTCTTCGTCGCCGTAAGTAAATACGTAACTAGGAATATGGAAAATTGCATTTTTGGAATTTGCAATAATGCGATGGGCGAACGACGGGAATTGAACCCGCGCATGGTGGATTCACAATCCACTGCCTTGATCCACTTGGCTACATCCGCCCCTTATCCAGCTAAAGGATTTTTCTCTTTTTTCCATTCATCATTATTCTATTTATTCTGACCTCCATACTTCGATCGAGATATTGGACATAGAATGCCACTCTTTAAAATGGAAAAAAGGAGTAATCAGCTGTGACACGAAAAAAAACGAATCCTTTTGTAGCTCATCATTTATTGGCAAAAATCGAAAAGGTCAATATGAAGGAGGAGAAAGAAACAATAGTAACGTGGTCCCGGGCATCTAGCATTCTACCCGCAATGGTTGGCCATACAATCGCGATTCATAATGGAAAGGAACATATACCTATTTACATAACAAATCCTATGGTAGGTCGCAAATTGGGGGAATTCGTGCCTACTCGGCATTTCACGAGTTATGAAAGTGCAAGAAAAGATACTAAATCTCGTCGTTAACTGAATTCAGAATAGAAAGATTCAAAATAAAAAAAAAACAAAGAAAGGTAGGCGGGGAATAACCCGGGGAATAACCTTATTTATGACAAGTTTCAAACTGGTAAAGTATACCCCTAGGATAAAGAAGAAGAAGAGTGGGCTAAGGAAACTCGCAAGGAAAGTTCCAACCGATCGTCTACTTAAGTTCGAACGGGTTTTCAAAGCACAAAAACGCATCCATATGTCTGTTTTCAAAGCACAAAGAGTTCTTGATGAGATTCGCTGGCGTTACTACGAGGAAACTGTTATGATACTGAACCTCATGCCTTATCGAGCATCTTATCCCATCCTAAAGTTGGTTTATTCGGCAGCAGCAAATGCTACTCATTATAGGGATTTCGACAAAGCAAATTTATTCATCACTAAAGCCGAAGTCAGTAGGAGTACTATCATGAAAAAATTAAGACCTCGAGCTCGAGGACGTAGTTGTCCCATAAAAAAAACCATGTGTCATATAACAATTGTACTAAATATAGTAAAGAAATCTAAATAATCTTTAGATCCATCTTAGATTTCGATTCCCAGTAAAAAAAAAATAGAATAGAAAAATATGGGACAAAAAATAAATCCACTCGGTTTCAGACTTGGTACAACCCAAAATCACCATTCCTTTTGGTTCGCACAACCAAAAAATTATTCTGAAGGTCTACAGGAAGATAAAAAAATACGGAATTGTATCAAGAACTATATACAAAAGAATAGGAAAAAAGGCTCGAATAGAAAAATAGAATCAGACTCAAGTTCCGAAGTAATTACACATAATAGAAAAATGGACTCAGGCTCAAGTTCTGAAGTAATTACACGTATAGAAATTCAAAAAGAAATCGATACGATCCACGTCATAATCCATATTGGATTCCCCAATTTATTAAAGAAAAAAGGAGCAATCGAAGAATTAGAGAAAGATCTACAAAAGGAAGTTAATTCTGTAAACCAGAGACTTAATATTGCTATTGAAAAAGTTAAAGAACCTTATAGACAACCTAACATTCTTGCAGAATATATAGCTTTCCAATTAAAAAATAGAGTTTCATTCCGAAAGGCAATGAAAAAAGCCATTGAATTAACTAAAAAAGCAGATATAAGGGGGGTAAAAGTAAAAATTGCAGGTCGTCTCGCAGGGAAAGAAATTGCACGTGCCGAATGCATCAAAAAGGGTAGACTTCCCCTCCAAACAATTCGCGCTAAAATTGATTATTGCTGCTATCCAATTCGAACTATCTATGGAGTATTAGGTGTAAAAATTTGGATATTCGTAGACGAAGAATAACTAGCCTTGTCTTCCCATTCTGTTCAGTGATAGAATAAAAAATGACAAGAGCCTTATTTTTCCTGAAATCCCTGAAAAAAAAGAAGAAATTCTACCTCTTTCTATAAGATTTAATGAAAATTGATAAATCTTTTAATATAATTGCTATGCTTAGTGTGTGACTCGTTAGTTTTTTCTTTAGAGTCAAAAATGGAGATTCAAAAAAAATTGACTGAACCCTACTATAAATAGAAAAAGAAAAAACTTAGTAATTATAGAAAATTAACTAATAACCAACCTATTGCTTCGTATTGTCGAGATCCTAACTAAGAAACAGTCACTATATGAATAAATACATCTATCATAAATGAGTAGATCTATCATATAGTTGTAGCAACTGCAATTTTTTCTCTAAAAAAGAAAACGGATTCTAGGTTGTGAAGCAAAACTAAAGGGATGTGGATAAAAGGAGGGATGATAGAAAGAAGGAAGAAGAATAAGAAAGATATAGGATTCCAATATGTATGGTCTATGAGTTACATCATAAAAGGCAATGTGATAAAGCATCAATATAATAAAAATAACAGAGAATTCGAAATCGTAACTTGAAACAAAAAATAGAAATTTTAAGCAATAATAAAATAAAGAGCGGCCCGGGTTAATAAAACTGAGAAAATTGACTCGGAAAGAAATTTTTGGAAAGCTCCATTGTGGGATTCAGACCTAACCATTAAAGGAGAAGTAGTGGGAACGACAGAACCTATGACTGCATAGGATTTTATTGAAAAGAATCCTAAGACTTCATTGGGTGGGATGGCGGAACAAACCAAAAAAATTGCCTTATTTGGTAAGGTTATAAATTAACAAATAAGACAGGAAAGAGTAAATATTCGCCCGCGAAATCTTTATTGAATTAGAATACTTTCCCGCGATTCAATAAGAGTCGAAATAAGGAGATTTTTTTTTAAGAAAGATTACATTATCTATAAATATAGAATATAGATAAATAGACACACACATCTAGATATATTCTAGATCTTCTTTCTTGACTATATATTTTTCTATTTTAACAAATTCAATATTCAATATTAAAAAAACCCTAACTTTTTCTATTATCTATTAATGTGCATCTATCCATAATATTCCAAAATATTATGGAATTAGAGAAATTTGCACGCTTTCTCATTTCATTCGCGAGGAGCTGGATGAGAAGAAACTCTCATGTCCAGTTTTGCAGTAGAGATGGAACTAAGAAAGAACCATCGACTATAACCCCAAAAGAACCAGATTTCGTAAACAACATAGAGGAAGAATGAAGGGAAAATCCTGCCGAGGCAATCGTATTTGTTTTGGTAGATATGCTCTGCAAGCACTTGAACCCGCTTGGATCACGTCGAGACAGATAGAAGCAGGACGAAGAGCAATGACACGATATGCACGTCGTGGTGGAAAAATATGGGTACGTATATTTCCCGACAAACCGGTTACACTAAGACCCACGGAAACACGTATGGGCTCAGGAAAGGGATCCCCCGAATATTGGGTAGCCGTTGTTAAACCAGGTCGAATACTTTATGAAATGGGCGGAGTATCTGAAACTGTAGCTAGAGCAGCTATCTCCATAGCTGCCAGTAAAATGCCCATACGAAGTCAATTTCTTCGATTAGAGATATAGCATCCCAAAAAAGGAGTATTGAAGATAAAAAAAACCAGGTTTTTTTTCTGGAAAGACAATATTTCTTTCATCCTTTTGCATAGAAATAACAAATTGAAATCAAAATAATATGATTCAACCTCAGACCCTTTTAAATGTAGCAGATAACAGTGGAGCTCGAAAATTGATGTGTATTCGAGTCATAGGAGCTGCTAGTAATCAGCGATATGCTCGTATTGGTGATGTTATTGTTGCTGTAATCAAAGACGCAGTGCCCCAAATGCCTCTAGAAAGATCCGAAGTAATTCGAGCTGTAATTGTACGTACATGTAAAGAGTTCAAATGCGAAGACGGTATAATAATACGCTATGATGACAATGCAGCGGTTATCATTGATCAAAAAGGAAATCCAAAAGGAACTCGAGTTTTTGGCGCGATCGCCGAGGAATTGAGAGAATTGAATTTTACTAAAATAGTTTCATTAGCTCCTGAAGTATTATAAATACTAGTAGGTGAGATATAGATCAAAGAAAAAATTAGTAGATTATGTCTCACGTATATGCTTTAAAATCCAAAAGTAAAAGAAAAAAAAAGAAAACATGTTGATTATAGAAAAATTAGGAGGAACCTAGAATTAGAGTCTTATGGGCAAGGACACTATTGCTGATTTACTAACCTCTATAAGAAACGCGGACATGAATAAAAAAGGAACAGTTCGAGTAGTATCTACAAATATTACCGAAAACATTGTTAAAATACTTCTACGAGAGGGTTTTATTGAAAGTGTTCGGAAACATCAGGAAAGTAACAGATATTTCTTGGTTTCAACTTTGCGACATCAAAAGAGAAAGACTAGAAAAGGAATATATAGAACTAGAACCTTTTTAAAGCGTATCAGCCGACCCGGCTTACGAATTTATGCCAACTATCAAGGAATTCCTAAAGTTTTGGGCGGAATGGGAATTGCTATTCTTTCTACTTCTCGAGGTATAATGACAGATCGAGAAGCTCGACTAAACAGAATTGGGGGAGAAGTCTTATGTTATATATGGTAATCGCCCCTCCTATAGTACTCGAATTCTATCTCGAACTTCCTATTTTTCAAATAAAAATACAACGTTTTTTTTTATTTGAAAATCAAAATAGAAAAATAGGAGAAAAAAAATATGACAGAAAAAAAAAATAGCAGAGAAAAAAAAAACCCGAGAGAAGCAAAAGTCACTTTCGAAGGTTTAGTTACGGAAGCCCTACCCAACGGAATGTTCCGCGTTCGCCTAGAGAATGACACCATCATCCTGGGCTATATTTCAGGAAAGATCCGGTCTAGTTCTATACGAATACTGATGGGGGATAGGGTCAAAATTGAAGTAAGTCGTTATGATTCAAGCAAAGGACGTATAATTTATAGACTTCCCCATAAGGATTCGAAGCGTACCGAAGACTCGAAGGATACCGAAGATTTGAAGGATACCAAAGATTCAAAGGATTAGGTTTTTCTTTTTTCTAGGGTAATAAATTCAAAGTTCCAAAATTCAAGCGAAGAGACTTATTTTTTCCCAAAGATTAGATTCATAGTTTAAGAAAGGAATAAGGAAATATGAAAATAAGAGCTTCCGTTCGTAAAATTTGTACAAAATGTCGACTGATTCGTAGGCGTGGACGAATTAGAGTCATTTGTTCCAATCCGAAGCATAAACAAAGGCAGGGGTAATCTTTCGAAAAAGAACTTTACTTTCTAAAAAGTAAAAAAAGTACCCGCGGAAACGTCCAAATTCCAAATAAAATAATTAATAATTAAAGTAAAGGATATATTTTACCCTGAAACGGATATCTTTGTATCTTTTTTTCTTTTTGTTATTTCTAACTCATATTTATGAGATAATAAAATATGACAAAAGCTATACCAAAAATTGGTTCACGTAGGAGAGTGCGTATTGGTTTGCGTAGGAATGCGCGTTTTAGTTTACGGAAAAGTGCACGTAGAATAACAAAAGGAGTTATTCATGTTCAAGCTAGTTTCAACAATACCATTATAACTGTTACAGACCCGCAAGGTCGGGTGGTTTTCTGGTCCTCCGCGGGTACTTGTGGATTCAAAAGCTCAAGAAAAGCATCACCCTATGCTGGTCAAAGAACAGCAGTAGATGCTATTCGTACAGTGGGTTTGCAACGAGCAGAAGTTATGGTAAAGGGTGCTGGTAGTGGAAGAGATGCCGCATTACGAGCCATTGCTAAAAGTGGTGTACGATTAAGTTGTATACGCGATGTAACACCTATGCCGCATAATGGATGTCGACCTCCTAAAAAAAGACGTCTGTAAAAGAATTAAAACGCTTTCAAGAGAAATAAACGATTCAATGATCAAATAATAATACTAGTCTATTATGGTTCGAGAGGAGGTAGCAGGATCCACTCAAACACTACAGTGGAAGTGTGTTGAATCAAGAGTAGATAGTAAGCGTCTTTATTATGGTCGTTTCATTTTGTCCCCGCTTAGAAAAGGTCAAGCGGATACCGTCGGTATTGCCTTGCGAAGAGCTTTACTTGGAGAAATAGAAGGAACATGTATCACACGTGCAAAATTTGGGAGCGTGCCACACGAATATTCTACAATAGCTGGTATTGAAGAATCCGTACAAGAAATTTTACTAAATTTGAAAGAAATTGTATTGAGAAGTAATCTCTATGGAGTTAGAGACGCATCAATTTGCGTCAAAGGTCCTAGATACATAACTGCTCAAGATATCATCTTACCACCTTCCGTAGAGATCGTTGATACGGCACAACCTATAGCTAACTTGACAGA